TTATTTTCATTAGAAATATTAGTACTGAATCTCAATGATTATTTTCAGTCGAAGCTTTTAGGCTAGAAATTAGCATAAAAATGTAATATTATTAATGTATATGTTATATATAACACGTGATGACATGAGTTAACATTACCAAAATTTGTTAACTCTGATGCGCTTGGTCGAGCTTTACTTGGTTTAGGGGTTTGACAAGAATAACAGGATTTGCCGAGCGTAGGGGGTAGGGGGGTTTAACGCGCGAAAACCAAAAGGGGGCATATAGGATAAGTCTGTGGTAGATGAGGATATATTATGCACTTGAGATAAACGTATGTAATTCTTAAATTATGTATATATATCATTCATATATAACTTCACAATCAAGAAAAATGATCAACCTTGGCTCAACATGTTAGGGTGCACTGTGAAATGTGGATGAGAAGCAAAGTGAAGAAAAAACCTAGCCTATAAAAGAACGCGAAGCATGTGGGGTTATTGAACATATGAACTACTCAAGTAACCGGATGCAAGTATAGATCTCTAGGGTGGGTTACACATGCCATGTTCGTGAAAGAGAAGCCAGATACAAGGAATAATTAATAATATACCTTATTTCCAGTAGTGTCCCTGGTTCTATCATGAATAATATGCAATTATATAAACTGGTTGGTGGTTTCTTACTACATTAATAATTACTCGGGAAATGTATGCTGTGGACGTGCAGAATAAGATTAGGAGTGCGACTATCGTGTAGATCGGTAATAGGCTCGGTTCGAGTAAATCGAACTGCTAATATATAATAATATGCTTTATGTATACCTACATTTTTAGTACTTGCTTTTAGGTTAATATAATTTTATGGTGTTAATACATACATGTACTTATGCATATGTAATATTATGCATAGTATGTGTAACACCATACAGGGCAGAAAATAGTTTAATTTAGAATTCTGGCTTTGGGAGCCAGGGGTGAGAGTTAAAATCTCTTTTTTCTGGCACTAGGGAGGATTCTAACCTCCGATCTTCGGATTACAAGACCGATGCTTTAAGCTAAGCTACTAGGGCAAGCTCATTCCATTGCTTTATTCTCTAGTCAGCCTGCCAGTGGCATTAGGACTAAGAATAATGCAAAGTATAGGACGGATGCAATTTGTCCGATAATGATAAATGGGTGTTCTACTGGCATGCCTCCAATTCATGTGAGGATAGCCATATCTGCAACTAATGTTCAAAAGAGGAATTGGGTGAAAGGTCGGAAGGTTAAGCCGCGTTGTTTAGATGTGTGGAGAATTGGCACGACTAGTAGGACTAGAATGGAAAACAGAAGGGCTAAGACTCCGCCTAGTTTATTTGGAATAGACCGTAGGATAGCATAGGCGAAGAGGAAATACCACTCGGGTTTAATATGGGGAGGGGTAACCAGTGGGTTGGCAGGGGTGAAGTTTTCTGGGTCTCCTAATAGGTTCGGGGAAAATAGCGCTAAAGATGTGAGGGCTAGGAGCATAATTACAAATCCGAGAAGGTCTTTATAGGAAAAGTAAGGGTGAAATGTAATCTTGTCCGCATCTGAGTTTAGACCTGCTGGGTTGTTTGAGCCTGTTTCGTGTAGAAACAGCAGATGTAGAACAATGGCTGCAGCAATAACAAATGGGAATAGGAAGTGAAACGCGAAGAACCGCGTTAAGGTTGCGTTATCTACTGAAAACCCACCTCAAATTCACTGTACTAGGACGTCACCAACATAAGGCACTGCTGATAATAAGTTGGTGATTACTGTGGCACCTCAGAATGATATTTGTCCTCATGGTAGGACATAGCCCACGAAGGCGGTCATTATTACTAATAAAAAAAGAACAACACCGATGTTTCAGGTTTCCTTATATAAGTAGGATCCGTAGTATAACCCACGGGCAATATGTATGTAGAGGCAGATAAAAAAGAATGATGCCCCGTTGGCGTGTATATTTCGAATTAGTCAACCGTAATTAACGTCACGGCAGATATGTGCGACTGAGAAAAAAGCTGTGGAGATATCAGACGTATAGTGTATAGCTAGGAATAAGCCTGTAAGGATTTGTGTGGCTAGGCATAATCCTAGAAGGGATCCAAAATTTCATCATACTGAGATGTTGGAGGGGGCTGGTAAGTCAACTAGTGCATGGTTGGCGATTTTAATAAGGGGGTGGGTTTTCCGTAGGCTTGCCATTAAGGGTTTTTATAGTTGAATAACAACGGTGGTTCTTCAAGTCACTGGTCTTGGTTAAAATCCAAGTAAAAATTATGACTTATCTTGTATCATTACTGTTGATGGCTTTAATTGTGGGGCTAGTTGCTGTGGCTTCTAACCCCGCCCCTTACTTTGCTGCTCTTGGTCTAGTGGTGGCGGCTGGGGTAGGGTGTGGGGTACTCGCTGGGCACGGAGGGTCTTTTTTGTCCTTGGTTTTGTTTTTAATTTATTTAGGTGGGATGCTTGTGGTGTTTGCCTACTCAGCGGCTTTAGCCGCTGAGCCATTCCCCGAGGCGTGAGGGGATCGTTCCGTAATTGGGTACGTCTTAATCTACTTGTTTGGGGTAGGGGTAGTGGTAAGCTTACTCCGGGAAGAGTGGTATGAAGGGTCTTGAGTCGTCATTGATGGTTTAAAGGAGTTCACAATGTTGCGGGGGGATATTAGTGGGGTGGCCATGATGTACTCGTCTGGGGGGTCCCTATTAATTATTAGTGCCTGAGTACTATTATTAACACTATTTGTGGTATTAGAGCTGACCCGGGGCTTAGGGCGGGGTGCTCTTCGTGCAGTCTAGGGGGTGGCCAACAGCAGGGCCAGGGCTATGGACAACAGGAAGATCGTCAAGTAGGTCTTGATCATGCCGCGCTGGGAATCACTAATAGTCTTGGCCATTTTAACTTGGGCATAAGATAGCCCCTTTGGCCCAGTTATTTCAAACCAGGTTTGGTCCACTAATTGCGCTGCAATGGATTGGCCCAAGACTAAGTTCAACTTAGGGGTCAGGCGATGGGTAACTGCTGGGAAGTAGCCCAGTATATTAGAGAAATGGTGAAATGAGGGCATGGGATTTGTTTTAAATTGCTTAGTGGTCAGGCCGGCTAGCTCAATGGCAGTTAACAGGCCAATAATCGTTACTACAAGGGCAGCTATTTTCAAGGGGAAAGGCATAGTCATAATAGGGGTTTTTGAGGATAAAAAATTTGATGTAATGATGAGGCCTGCTACAATACTACCCCAGGCAAGACGTTTGATAGGATTAATCACTGATAAGTTGTTCTCATTAATCGGGGATAATGCGAGAAACCGTGGGGTACCCATGGTGACAAAGAAAACTACCCGTAGGCTGTAAACAGCCGTAAAGGATGTAGCAATTAAGGTTAGGGTTAGGGCTCAGGCGTTTAGGTAAGAGGTATTTAGTGCTTCAATAATGGCATCCTTAGAGAAGAAGCCTGCGAGGAAGGGAGTTCCAGTTAGGGCTAGGCTGCCAATAGTAAGGCAGGTCGAGGTAAATGGTAGTAGGCCATGCAGGCCCCCTATCTTTCGAATATCCTGTTCATCATTAAGGCTATGAATAATAGACCCGGAGCACAAAAATAATATGGCCTTGAAGAACGCATGAGTACAAATATGTAGAAATGCCAATTGAGGCTGATTGAGGCCAATGGTAACCATTATGAGACCTAGCTGGCTAGATGTGGAAAATGCTACAATTTTTTTGATGTCATTTTGTGTCAAGGCGCAGGCAGCTGTAAATACAGTGGTTAGTGCTCCTAGGCAAAGACATGTTGTGAGTGCCAAGCTATTGTTCTCCATAATTGGGTGAAGTCGGATGAGCAAGAAGATACCGGCAACAACCATAGTGCTGGAGTGAAGTAGGGCAGAGACTGGTGTAGGACCTTCCATGGCGGATGGTAACCATGGGTGTAGCCCAAACTGGGCTGATTTACCTGTTGCTGCCAGGATCAGGCCAACAATTGGGAGTGTTATATCAAAGGTTTTAGACAAAAAGAAGACCTGTTGAAACTCTCAGGAGTTGAGGTTGATTGCAATCCAGGCCATACTTATAATTAGCCCAATATCCCCGACACGGTTGTACAAAACTGCCTGAAGGGCCGCTGTATTTGCGTCGGCTCGGCCATATCATCAGCCGATTAGTAGAAAAGACATAATACCAACCCCCTCCCAACCGATAAAAAGCTGGAAGAGGTTATTGGCAGTCACAAGGATGATCATGGCGACTAAAAAAAGGAGTAAGTACTTAAAGAATCGGTTTATGTTGGGGTCCGAATGTATATATCATGATGCAAATTCAAGGATAGACCAAGTTACATAAAGGGCAATAGGTGTAAAGATTAGTGAGTAGTGATCAAACTTAAAACTAATATTAATATCAAAAACGGCCGTATTTATTCAGTGTCAGTTAGTGATGATAGTCTCAGCCCCTTGATCTAGAAACAAAACAAGCGGTAATAGGCTGACAAAAAATGAGGTGCTAACGGCAGTCTTAACGTGAGTTGTGGCTCATTGAGGGTCCTTGTGCGACGGGGTAAGTGTCGTTAGGAGGGGGTAAACAAGAATTGTAATAACCAAAACTAGTGAGGATGATAAGATCAAGGTTGTTGGGTGCATAGCTTCCACTTGGACTTGCACCAAGAGTTTCTGGTTCCTAAGACCAACGGATGAGCTATTATCCTTCAGAAGCGTAAGGAGGCCACGGAATTTAACCATGGGTATAAGTATTAGCAGTACTTAGTGCCTCCTGGCCCTCCTCGGTGAGTAAGGGGATTTTAACCCCTATCTTTAGAATCACAATCTAATATTCTAAGTTAAACTATACTTACTAGTGGCATCAGCCTCACACGAGCTCAGGCTTAAGTACAAGGAGAATTACGGGGAGGAGATGAAGCACTATTAATAAATGTTCTCGGGTATGAAAAGGTGTGAGTCCCTTAATATGAGTTGGTGCTGGGCCCCGTTGAGTTATAAGGAATAGGTATAGAGAGTAGGCTGCGGTAATTAGTGTCCCTAAGCCGGTTAATATAATGGTTCAAGGGGATCAACTAAAGAGTGTAGTAATAATCATAAGCTCTCCCATAAGATTTGGGAGTGGGGGTAATGCTAGATTTGCTAAGTTGGCAACAAATCACCAGACTGCAGTCAAGGGGAAAATTACTTGTAGCCCTCGGGCTAGTACTATAGTTCGGCTATGGGTGCGCTCATATGCAGTATTGGCTAGACAGAACAGTGCTGATGATACAAGTCCGTGAGCAATCATTAGAATAATTGCGCCTGTAAATCCCCAAGGGGTCTGGATGAGGATACCTCCTGCTACCAACCCCATATGGCTTACAGATGAATAGGCGATAAGTGATTTTAGGTCCGTTTGTCGTAAGCAGATTGAGCCCGTCATTAAGATACCTCATAAGGCTAAAACAATGAAGGGGTAGGCAAGCTCTTTTGAGAGGGGGTCTAACATAACCATCATCCGTATTATACCATAACCTCCCAACTTAAGGAGAACTGCTGCCAAGACCATAGAGCCCGCTACTGGGGCTTCAACATGGGCTTTAGGCAGTCAGAGGTGAACGCCATAGAGTGGCATCTTTACTAAAAATGCAATTAGGCATCCAGCCCATCAGATGCTGTGTCCCCAGGAATTAAGTGTGAGGGGTTGAGAATACTGTAAAATTAAAATTGATAATGTCCCTGTTGTTTGCTGAAGAATGAGCAGGGCCACTAAAAGCGGCAGTGAGCCTGCCAAAGTATAAAACAAGAAATAGGTTCCGGCATTCAAGCGTTCGGTTTGGTTACCTCAGCGGGTAATAATAATAAGCGTGGGGATGAGGGTGGCTTCAAATATAATGTAGAACATAATAATTTCAGTAGCTCCAAATGCCATAATTAGGAAAGTCTGTAAGGAGGTTAAAAGAGTAATATAGAGGCGTTGGCGACTTACTGGCTCCGGATAGACATGATTCTGGCTAGCCAGGATTATTAATGGAAGAAGCCAGCATGTAAGAACCAATAGTGGGGTGGACAATGGGTCTGTAGCTAGGTATATGTTGGAGGTTGACCATCCAGTTTCTGATGCTCAGGCTAGTCAAGTGAGGCTAATAAATGCAATTAATAGGCTATGAGCTGTTGTCGCAGACCACAATCATTTAGAGGGCAGTAATCAAATTGTTGGGAATAACATAAGTGTGGGTACTAATACTTTTAGCATTGTAGTAGGTTAAGATTTTGCAAACGGTCAGTTCCGTGGGTGCGAGCCGTGGCCACTAAAAGGGCTAGGCCTGCACTGGCTTCACAGGCAGAAAAGGCTAGTAGGAGCATAGGGGCCGCCGAAAAGATGGTTGATTCAAATTGTATGGCTCACAGAGCCAGCGCAATAAACAAGGACAACATTATACCCTCTAGACAAAGTAGAGCAGAGAGTAGGTGAGTGCGATGGAACGCTAGGCCTATAAGGCCTAGCATGAAAGCTGAGGTAAAGCTGAAGTGTACGGGTGTCATAAGAGGGTTATGGAATCAAACCATAATTTTCTGAGCCGAAATCAGAGGTCTTGTGTTGGACTAATCCTCTATTCCGCCCAGTCTAGGCCCCCTTGGGTTCATTCATAAATTAGTCCGAGGGTAAGCAAAATTAAGACTGCTGTAGCCCATAAGAAAGTACTGGCAGGGTCGTGAAGCTGATCTCCCCAGGGCAGTGGAAGAAGAAGGGCGATTTCTAGGTCAAATAACAAGAATAAGATAGCGATCAGAAAAAATCGTAAAGAGAACGGAAGGCGAGCTGAGCCGAGGGGGTCGAAGCCACATTCATAAGGTGAAAGTTTCTCTGCATCTGGGTTTATTTGGGGTAATCAAAAAGATACGGTTGCCAAGACAAGAGAGAGGGCTATTGTGATAGTTAAAATTGTTATAACTAAGTTCATTATCTTTCCTTGGGATTCAACCAAGACTGGGTGATTGGAAGTCACTCGTACTAGCATTAGATACTAGAAAGATAGGAGCCTCATCAGTAAATTGATACGTAGAGGAATAATCATACTACGTCTACAAAGTGTCAGTACCAGGCGGCGGCCTCAAAGCCGAAGTGATGTTCGGACGTAAAGTGATATTGGATTTGGCGAAGTAGGCAGACGGCCAAGAATGAGGATCCGATGATAACATGTAACCCATGAAATCCGGTAGCCACAAAGAATGTTGAGCCATACACGCCATCTGCAATAGTAAAAGGCGCTTCATAATATTCTATGGCTTGTAAGGCGGTAAAGTAAAGGCCTAGCAGGATGGTGAGTGCTAAGGATTGAATGGCTTGTTTACGATCACCTTCTATTAAGCTGTGGTGGGCTCATGTTACTGTTACTCCTGATGCTAAAAGAACAGCGGTATTAAGTAACAGAAATTCAAAAGGGTCTAAGGTAATAAGACCGGTTGGGGGTCAGCATCCCCCTAGTTCTGGGGTAGGTGCTAGACTTGAATGATAGAAAGCTCAGAAAAACCCTAGGAAAAAGAATACCTCAGATGTAATAAACAGAATTATACCATATCGTAAGCCTTTTTGTACAGGGGGTGTGTGATGTCCTTGAAATGTTCCTTCTCGGATGATGTCTCGTCATCACTGATATATTGTAAGAAGCAGAAGTATTAGTCCAAGGGTTATAAGTGTAGTGGAGTGGAAGTGAAACCAGATTGCTAAGCCGGATGTTATTAGTAATGCTCCGATTGCGCCGGTTAGGGGTCATGGGCTTGGATCAACCATATGAAATGCGTGTGCTTGGTGGGCCATTAAACGTTCTCCTGAAGGTATAGGCTAAGAAGAAGTACGAAGACGTAAGCCTGAATTATTGCGACTGCCACTTCTAGTAATGTAAGGAGGAACAAGACGGCAGCTGTAAGAATTGCTACTGTAGGTATCATGGGGAGAAGAACAAATACGGCGGTGGCAATCAACTGAATGAGAAGGTGACCTGCGGTAAGGTTAGCTGTTAGTCGGACTCCGAGGGCTAGGGGTCGAATAAAAAGGCTAATTGTTTCAATAATAATAAGTACAGGAATTAAAGGAAGGGGGGTGCCTTCTGGTAAGAGGTGTCCCAGGGCAACCGTTGGTTGATTGCGCATGCCAATAATAACTGTGGCGAGTCATAGAGGTACAGCAAATCCCATATTTAAAGACAACTGGGTTGTAGGGGTAAAAGTGTATGGTAGAAGTCCAAGTATGTTAATAGTAATTAAGAAGACTATTAAAGAGGCCATAAGGAGGGCCCATTTATGGCCTCCTAAATTTAAGGGTAATATAAGTTGACTAGTGAATTGATTTACGAATCAGCCCTGAATAGTAATAAGGCGATTATTTACTCATCGAGAAGTGGAAGTGGGGTACAGCACTCATGGTAAGATAATCGCAATGGCAATTAAAGGGATTCCTAGGTAGGACGTGCTTGCAAATTGGTCGAAAAAGCTTATTGCCATGGTCAGTCTCAGGGCTGAGTCTTGTGTTCCTCAGAGTCAATATGTATTGGCTCGTTAGGGGATGTATGACTTATCACCTTGGTTGGGATAATGGTAAGAAATACCAGTCACGAAAATACTAAAATTGCAAATCAAGGGGCGGGGTTTAATTGAGGCATTTCACTAGAGGTGGTTGGGAGGCACCATTCTTTGGCTTAAAAGGCCAACGCTGAGGCCCTGACTTAGCTTCCTAGTGAGGCGTCTTCTAGTATTAATGAGGATCAGTTCTCGAAGTGTTCAAGTGGAACTGCCTCAACTACAATAGGCATGAAGCTGTGGTTTGCTCCGCAGATCTCGGAACATTGCCCATAAAATACTCCTGGTCGGGAGGCAATAAAGGCTGTTTGATTAAGACGTCCTGGGACCGCGTCTATTTTCACCCCAAGGGAAGGAACGGCCCAGGAGTGCAATACGTCCTCGGCTGAAACAAGTACTCGGATTGGGGATTCTATGGGAACAACCATTCGGTGGTCTGCCTCAAGAAGTCGAAACTGACCCGGATTAAGATCTTGGGTCGGGATCATATATGAGTCAAATCCCAGATTTTCATAATCCGTGTATTCGTAACTTCAATATCACTGATGTCCCATGGCTTTAATTGTTAGGTGGGGGTCATTAATCTCATCTATAAGATAAAGAATTCGTAGAGAGGGGAGAGCAATTAAGATAAGAATTACGGCCGGTAGCACGGTTCATACGATCTCAATTTCTTGGGAATCTAAAATATATTTGTTTGTGAGCTTTGTTGACACTATTGCAACAATAATATAAAGTACAAGGGTACTAATTAGAAAGACAATTATTAAAGCATGATCATGGAAATGAAGAAGTTCTTCTATAACGGGTGATGCCGCGTCTTGGAATCCTAATTGTGTGGGATGTGCCATTAAGCCTAAGGCTCAAGACATGCAGGAGTTTAACCTACAATTTCACCTTGACAAGGTGATGTAATTTACGAGTTTACTAATGTCTTAAAAGGAAGTGACAGAGTGGCTATGTGACTGGCTTGAAACCAGTAGATGGGGGTTCAATTCCTCCCTTCCTCGTTAATTTGATTGAACTTGAACAAATGCGGGCTCTTCAAAGGTGTGGTAAGGGGGAGGGCATCCATGAAGTCATTCAACATTTGTTGCGGTTAATTCAACGGATGATACTTCTCGCTTAGCGGCGAAGGCTTCCCATAAAATAAAGAGGAATATGATGACCGCTACCAGGGAAATTAAGGATCCAATAGATGATACCGTGTTTCAAAGGGTATAGGCATCAGGATAATCTGAATATCGTCGTGGCATCCCTGCAAGGCCTAGGAAATGTTGTGGGAAGAATGTAAGATTTACGCCAATAAATATTACTCCAAAGTGAATTTTAGTTCACGTACTATGGAGGGTATATCCTGTAAATAGTGGAAATCAGTGAACGAAAGCTGCCATAATAGCAAATACGGCACCCATTGATAAGACATAGTGGAAGTGCGCAACTACATAATATGTATCATGTAAGACAATATCTAATGATGAGTTGGCTAGTACAATCCCTGTTAGGCCTCCTACTGTGAAAAGGAAAATAAACCCGAGAGCTCATAGCATTGGTGTCTCTCATTTAATAGAGCCTCCATGGAGGGTGGCCAATCAACTAAAAACTTTAACGCCTGTTGGGATAGCAATAATCATTGTTGCGGATGTAAAATATGCACGGGTGTCCACATCCATACCAACTGTAAACATGTGGTGGGCTCAAACAATAAACCCTAGTAGGCCAATAGCCATCATAGCTCATACTATCCCTATATATCCGAAGGGTTCCTTCTTACCTGAATAATATGCAACGACATGAGAGATAATCCCAAATCCTGGTAAAATTAAAATATATACTTCTGGATGTCCAAAAAATCAGAACAAATGTTGATAAAGAATAGGATCTCCGCCCCCTGCAGGGTCAAAGAATGTAGTATTAAGATTTCGGTCTGTTAAAAGCATTGTGATTCCGGCAGCTAGAACTGGTAAAGATAGCAGGAGCAGAACGGCAGTTACCAGCACGGCTCACACGAATAGTGGGGTCTGATACTGGGAGATGGCCGGGGGTTTTATATTAATTGTTGTTGTAATAAAATTAATTGCTCCTAGGATGGATGACACACCTGCCAGGTGGAGGGAGAAAATAGTAAGGTCTACGGATGCGCCTGCATGGGCTAGGTTGCCTGCAAGTGGCGGGTAAACTGTTCATCCTGTACCGGCGCCAGCCTCAACCCCAGATGAGGCTAAGAGCAGAAGGAAAGACGGGGGCAGAAGTCAGAAGCTCATATTATTTATTCGTGGGAACGCCATGTCCGGGGCTCCAATTATTAGTGGAACAAGTCAGTTACCAAAGCCCCCAATAAGAATGGGTATTACTATAAAGAAAATTATAACAAAGGCATGTGCGGTAACAATAACGTTATAGATTTGGTCATCGCCGAGGAGAGACCCCGGCTGGCTTAGTTCAGCTCGGATTAATAGGCTTAGGGCAGTCCCAACTATCCCGGCTCAGGCACCAAATACTAGGTAGAGGGTGCCAATATCTTTGTGGTTGGTAGAGAAGAATCAGCGTGTGATTGCCACAGGTAGGGTGGCCGAAGCCAGGCGGCGGGTTGTAGCCCCGTAAATAGAGGTTCAAGTCCTTTTCCTATCAAGCCCCGTAGTGGAGTACATATTGGATTGCAAATCCAAAGACGCAGATTGACGTCTGCCGGGGCTTTCCCGCCTTACTCGGCTAACGGCGGGAAAGATAGATGAATGCCCGCTGGTTTGGGCACTTAGCTGTTAACTAAGAGTTTGTAGGATCGAGGCCTTCTCATCTAGAAAGGCCTTAGCTTAATTAAAGTGTCTGAGTTGCATTCAGAAGATGTGGGATAAAGTCCCGCAGGTCTTAAGCAGGGACTAGAAGATTCTAACTTCCACTTAAAGCTTTGAAGGCTCTTGGTCTAAATTATCCTAAGTCCCTAAGCAATAAGTGCAATTACTGCAGGGGTAATTGGTAATAACCCCAACGTAACAACTGTAAAAAACGATAGGGTAATCACAGAGTGGGTTGATTGAGCTCGTCATGGTGCTGTAGCATTAGTTGTACTGGGGGAAATAGTAAGGGCCATAGCATAACACAAGCGGAGGTAAAAATACAGACTTAACAAGGCGGCTAAGGCCATAATTGTTGCTGTAAGTGGAAGCTGTTGCTTTGCCATTTCTTGTAAAATTAATCATTTAGCCATAAATCCGGTCAGGGGTGGGAGTCCCCCTAAGGAGAGGAGGGCAAGGGCTATGGTTGACACCAAGATTGGGGCTTTTGATCATATGGTCGTGATGGTGCTAATATTAGTAGCTGATGTTATCTTCAGCGATAAGAAGGCGGTGGATGTTATGAATACATACATGCCTAGGGCGAGGAGGGTTAGATGGGGGGCATACTGTGAAATAATAATTATTCAGCCTATATGTGCGACAGAGGAGTAGGCCAAGATTTTTCGGACTTGGATCTGATTAAGGCCTCCTCATCCGCCAACTAATGTGGAAAGAAGCCCCAATGATGTGAGTATTATGGGGCTGACGCTGGGGGCCACTTGAATAATTAATGCGAGCGGGGCCAGCTTCTGTCAGGTAGATAAAATCAGGCCGGTAAGCAAATCAAGGCCCTGAAGCACTTCCGGCAATCAAAAATGTATAGGCGCAAGCCCAATTTTTAGTGCCAGGGCGGCAATGGTTATTGAAGAGGCAATAGGATGAGATATATCATTAATATTTCACTCGCCAACAAGCCAGGCATTAGTGGTGGCGGCAAACAAAATTATTGCTGCGGCGGTCGCTTGAGTTAAGAAGTATTTTGTGGCTGCCTCAACTGCTCGCGGATGATGCTGCTGGGTCATCAGCGGAATAATCGCTAGAGTATTAATCTCAAGCCCCATTCAGGCTAGTAGCCAGTGTGAGCTGGCAAAGGTTAATGTGGTTCCCAATCCTAGGCTAGATAAAAGGATGGTGAGTACGTAGGGATTCATTGATAGGGGAGGGATTTTAACCGTCATGTTCGGGGTATGGGCCCGAAAGCTTTATTAGCTGACCTTATCTTAGAGAGTGGTGTAGAGGAAGCACTAGGAGTTTTGATCTCCTGAGGATGGGTTCAATTCCCTTCTTTCTAGGAACTGGGGGGACTCTAACCCCCATAAGCCACTCTATCAAAGTGGTCCTTAAGATTCGGGCACGGTTCCGCAAGAGTTATAGTTGTGGAGGGAGACCCGCAAGTGCAATTGGGAGGGCGGCGTGTCAGATGACCAGGGCTAGGGTTAGAGGAAGAAAATTTTTCCAAACTAGATGCATAAGTTGATCATATCGGAATCGAGGATAAGATGCTCGAACTCAAAGGAACATGACCGAGAGCAGTGCTGCTTTAGTCATCAGATTAAGGGTGGTCAGCTCAGGTATGGCCGGGACGTGGGATGCGCCAAGGAAAAGGATGGCTGATAAGGTATTCATTAATAAGATATTAGCATATTCAGCTAAAAAGAAGAGGGCGAATGGTCCACCTGCATATTCGACGTTGAAGCCCGAAACTAACTCGGATTCACCTTCGGTTAGGTCGAATGGCGCTCGATTTGTTTCGGCCAGAGTAGAAATATACCACATGGCGGCCAAGGGCCAGGCTGGAATTAACAATCATACGCTTTCCTGGGTTACACTAAACATCTGCAGCGTATAGCCTCCTGAAAAGATAATAACAGACAACAAAATCAAGCCGAGGCTTACTTCATATGAAATTGTCTGGGCGACTGCTCGTAGGGCGCCAATCAGTGCATATTTTGAATTTGATGCTCACCCTGACCCTAAAATAGAATACACGGCAAGACTAGATAAGGCCAGAACGAATAAAATGCCTAAATTCAGATCAACAACGGGTTGAGGTATAGGTATGGGTGCTCACAGCATCATGGCCAGTGTTAGTGCCAGTATTGGGGTGGCCAAAAACAGAAATGGGGAGGATGTGGAGGGGCGGACGGGTTCTTTAATAAATAACTTAACCCCATCTGCAATGGGTTGAAGGAGGCCATAGGGCCCCACAATGTTCGGTCCCTTCCGTAATTGCATATAGCCGAGAACCTTGCGCTCAAGAAGTGTGAGGAAGGCCACCGCCAGTAGGACGGGGGCTACATATGCAAGGGGATTAACTAAATGTGTTAATAGAGTGTTTAGCATAACTAAGAAGAGGATTTGAACCTCTGGCTGAAAGGGCTTATGCCTTTTGCAATTACCATGCTCTGCCATCTTAGTGAGGCCTTACTTCGGCCCATATTTGAGTCCTCCCTTTACTTAATTTAGTTGTCTTCATTAATTAGGGGCAAGGCGTGCTTCTAGCATAGGCCTCTTTTTTCCGGTCCTTTCGTACTAGGAAAAATGACATTACAGATAGAAACTGACCTGGATTGCTCCGGTCTGAACTCAGATCACGTAGGACTTTAATCGTTGAACAAACGAACCCTTAATAGCGGCTGCACCATTAGGATGTCCTGATCCAACATCGAGGTCGTAAACCCTCTCGTCGATATGGACTCTCGGAGAGGATTGCGCTGTTATCCCTAGGGTAACTTGGTTCGTTGATCGGTTCTGACAACCGGATCATAATTGGTCAAAATTTCTGTGACTTAGAAGTGTTATTCTTGGTTCTAGGGTTTATCCCAGTCCACTTGGAGGATTATTTGTTCTCCATGGTCGCCCCAACCGAAGGTAAAATTCCAATTTCTATTAGGTTTACGCTTGTTTAATAAGTTGCTTAACGTAGGTGAATTTGTACCTTAAGCTCCAAAGGGTCTTCTCGTCTTGTACTTATATACCCGCTTCTGCACGGGTAGATCAATTTCACTGACCTGAAAAGGGAGACAGTTAAGCCCTCGTTTAGCCATTCATACAGGTCTTCATTTAAAAGACAAGTGATTGCGCTACCTTTGCACGGTCAAAATACCGCGGCCGTTAAACTTGTAGTCACCGGGCAGGCTGGACCTCCTATACGTAGGGGTTTGCAGGAGGCGATGTTTTTGGTAAACAGGCGAGGCTTGTGTTTGCCGAGTTCCTTCCCTTTCTTTTAGTCTTTCCTTGATAGCACTCCAGTGTGGGTTCAACGATGTAAATATTGTGTTATTTTCTCGAATTCCTTAGTGAACACATTACCCTCTTTTTATGGGTTCGTTAATTTCCAGTGGTTTGTCCGATCTGGTTTACACTTGTGCTAGGAGAGGGTCATACCCTCTTATTACTCATTCTAGCATGGTCTCTTCCATGGTGGCATGGAACGGCCTAATATTATTAGGGGAGTTGGGCTATTTATCAGTATAATAAACTGCATGTCGTTTGAGCTTTAACGCTTTCTATTCAGATGGCTGCTCTTAGGCCCACTGGAACGACTAGTTTTATAAAATGTGACTCTTATCCTCCTATTTAAGGTTGTGTCCTTTATTAAAGGGGCTGTACCCCCTTTAACTAACTCTCGTATTTCTCTTTTATGCTTATTTAGATATCTCCTAGTTGGCTAAAGGGGTACGAGGCTGAACTTCTATTCATTTCTTAGGCAACCAGCTATCACCAAGTTCGGTAGGTTTATCACCTCTACCCGGGGCTCTTCCCACTCTTTTGCCACAGAGACGGGTTCGCCCAAATAGGCTGTCCCGGGGTAGCTCACTTGGTTTCGGGATTTCAAACTGAAGGTCACTTTGCTTGTGTGGTGCTGGCTAAATCATGATGCAAAAGGTACGAGGGTTAGGCTCTGCTTTTTTGTGCTTATATGAATTATTTCATTACTCTTTCAGCTTTCCCTTGCGGTACTTTCTCTATTGCTTAAAATTACCCTTTCCGTCTCCCGTACTAAGGTGGAAAAATGATTTAGTTTTCTGGTTTAATTAATGTTAAACTATTTATGGTGTTAAGTTAATTTTGGTGGTTAAGCTAGCTGTTTGGCTCAGGGCGATCCAATTTGCATGGATGTCTTCTCGGTGTAAGGGAGATGCTTAACTGTCTCAGCCACACCCTGGGTTTGATCCAAGTGCACCTTCCGGTACACTTACCATGTTACGACTTGCCTCCCCTTGTCCGTGCTTTGGTGTCAGGAACATTTGTCGCTGTATGACAGGGGAGAGTGACGGGCGGTGTGTACGCGCCTCAGAGCCGGGTTCAAAAGGACACTCTTTTTCCTTTTTACTACTAAATCCTCCTTCGAGTAATTTTTCAGGGTACTATTCGTGGGTATTCTATAATAGAAAATGTAGCCCATTTCTTCCCACTTCGTGCGCTACACCTCGACCTGACGTTTTGGAATATATCCATTTAGCTTACTGTTACTCCTTCACAGGGTAAGCTGACGACGGCGGTATATAGGCGGGGATGGCCAGAAGTGGTGAGGTTTAACGGGGGTTATCGGTTCTAGAACAGGCTCCTCTAGGGGGGTCTAAGGCACCGCCAAGTCCTTTGGGTTTCAAGCTAACGCTCGTAGTACCCGGGCGGACGTTTATTGTGTAATAACGTCTAGGTTTACGGTTGAGCATAGTGGGGTATCTAATCCCAGTTTGTTTCTCAGTTTTCGTGGAGTCAGGTGGACTATATTAAAGCTACTTTCGCTTATGGGCTTCGGACACTCAGGAGCGTATGACGGCCAAGAGGCCCTTCGGCTTTATTTTTATCTCCCCTAACCACCCTTTACGCCGTGTATATTAACTAGGGCCTCTCGTATAACCGCGGTGGCTGGCACGAGTTTTACCGGCCCTCTTAACACTAACTAAGTCAAGTTTTCACTTATGGCTTAATATTTATCACTGCTGAATTCCCATAGGGGTGTGGCGTGGCAAGGCGTTTTGGGCTAAAAGTTAGTGCCTGATACCTGCTCCTCGTCCCCGGGCGGGGGATTAAGGGCATCCTCACAGGGGCGCGGATACTTGCATGTGTAAGTTGTGTTAAAGCTAATAGTAAAGTCAGGACCAAGCCTTTGTGCATGCGGAGCTTTCTAGGGCCCGTCTTAGCATCTTCAGTGCTATGCTTTATTTTAAGCTACGCTAGC